AATAGAATAAAATAATATTCTATTTGTACTGTATCTAAGATCAATCTTGGCTATTCACGCCCCTCACCTAGACTCTGCTTTTTGGTCTTTCAACTAAACCAACTAAACAATTGAAATTTACACTTTCGGCTATGTATGAAGTCGTAACATTGTTTTTTACTGGCGGAGGCACGAACAAATAAAAAAGATAAGAAGAAACAAAATTTAATTCGTTTCTTTTGTATACTTTGAAATACAAAAAATACACAATATCCATCTTTTCTTTTACCCGTTTTAGATACATAAAACTTAATTAATAAGGGCTCCGACACTTAGATGAATAAGTATGTATCATGATCTATAACTAGAACACTGAATATGTATGTCGACCCATATCAATTAATTTGTAAAATATATACTCATACAAATTACTCATGTGCCAGGAACCAGATTTGAACTGGTGACACGAGGATTTTCAGTCCTCTGCTCTACCAGCTGAGCTATCCCGACCATTCACGACGCATCATCCTCATTTTATTTTAATATAGGACTTGGGTCTATGTCAATTAAAAAAATGAAAAGATATTACAAAGTAATATCCAGGCCCTGGTAGAATTTCTTGTATTTTCAAAAAGAAAACTTTGTAAGTTTCAATATAGTACAAATAATACAAATAATGATATGGATTGTTAATTATTTAATTTTATTACATTATTCAAAGATGCTCATTTGTACACGTATCATATATATCACATATAAGGCTTATGATGTGATAATAAAAAAAATTTCCGCTCAGATCGGTTTATGAAATAGTAGAGTGAGAATGACTAAGAACTATAAACAATTTTGAGTCACTAACAAAATGAGAAGATAAAAAATTAGGGAGGCAACCAGGTCTTTTTGGGGATAGAGGGACTTGAACCCTCACGATTTCTAAAATCGACGGATTTTCCTCTTACTATAAATTTCTTTGTTGTCGATATTGACATGTAAAATGGGACTCTATCTTTATTCTTAATCCGATTAAAAAATTCTTCAAAATAAAAAGATTTATCGGACTATGATGGAGTGAATGTTTTGATCAATGAATATTTAATTCTTTTTTTTTCTATCATATAAATAGATAGAAAAAAATTATAGAACCGGTTGGAGTCGTCATTAATCATTTTTAATCATTTGGCGATAGTATTTCAGTAAGTATACATCCGTAAGTATACATATGTATATAGGTTTATCTTTCATCTTTTCGGAAGTTTCGATGGAAGGATTCCTTTATGAACACAATGCAGCCAACTCCATTTGTTAGAACAGCTTCCATTGAGTCTCTGCACCTATCCTTTATTTATTCTTGCTTTATGAAACCCTTGTTTGTTTTCATAAAACGGGATTTGGCTCAGGATTGCCCATTTTTAATTCCAGGGTTTCTCTGAATTTGAAAGTTATCACTTGGTAGGTTTCCATACCAAGGCTCAATCCAATTAAGTCCGTAGCGTCTACCAATTTCGCCATATCCCCCTTTTTTTGTGATGTGATTAGGATCACACATATCATCATGCCGTTTACTCTTTTTGTTCATTTCCATTTATATTATGATTATGCTAAAACCGTTGAATTCATTAGATATCGATTCCTGTATTGAAAAGTGGTTTCTCCGATTTGATTTCGTATCTATCTTCTTTCATTTTTATTGGAGACCGTAGTTGGTCCAACTAGAAATTCAATATCGATATATATCGCATAACATATATCTATTATAATATATATGTATATTATATATATATGTCCCTATTCCTATCATTTTTAGTGTGCAATTTTGAATACTTGAACGGTCGATTCTTTTTTTTCCTCTTAGGTTTCCCTTTTCCAAATGAAACCCTAGGAATGTTTTATTATGGTCTGGATTGCCCTTTTCTCTTCATATCCTCTTCTTAGGGCGGATCATAAAAAAAAATGACAACGACAAAGGGTAATTTAGTATTTCAAATTTCAGTAATAGCCATATCTAATCGAATAGATATAATTAATCAATTAATCATTCCGTTAATTTACAATTAATTATTAATTCGATTTTTTTTATTATATAAATTCTATATTTTCACATTCAAATATATATATATATATAATAAATATCGAATAAGATTATAACTTAATTAGTAGAATTACTATAATAATAATTCTATTATATAATAGATTCTATTCCTAACCTTAGGTACAAAATTCTATTTCAAATTAGAATATAGAAAAATATATATAGAAATATAAAATTATGTACTAAAAAATTTGATTTCTAATTTATATAGAATTTATTTCTATAGAATTTATATAGTAAAATATTAAAAAAACAATATTAAATATTGAATAGTAATTAAGAGATTTTTTATTAATAAAATTTATTATTGATAAACATATATTTGAGAATATAAATCTAAATTAATATATCAAAACGAAATGTTTTTGAAAAACAAAAAAAAAATTAGATTTTCCATTTTTATTCGTTTCTATAGTTGAATTTTTCTACATT